ACGAAAAAGAGATCTTTGCTTGATGAAGAACCTAACGGATCTTTGCTTTGAGCAGCGCGAAAGCTGTTGCTTGTTCCTTAATTAGACTTCTAAAATCTGATCCTAAAGCTTCAATTCCCCATTTCCCGTTTTGAGCTTTCAACCGGGTGCTACAGGTGCCACTGGTGATACTCCGAGGGAGATGGCTGGAAAAGAGATTGATTTACCATTCTTGTCGATTTCCGTTGTCAAGCCCGAACTGGATGTATGATAAGCCGAGGAGAGCGAGGGAACGAGTCTTGTCCTAAAGCCTAAAGCCGCAAAGCCGAGCTAGTAACCGTCTCACTTAGGAAGGGTAAAGATCCTCACCGCTCTAACTAGGCGAGATCCTAACTAAATGACCGAACCTAAAAGCTCTTTTTGTCTTTTAGGCCCTTAGCTCTTTCAGAACCTGTCAAACACTCTTTATTAAGAGAAGAATATATATTGGTAAAAATGCACTATTCTCTCCTTACAAAGGAAGTTTCATTCTTCCTAAGTCAGCTAGAATCTTAGGTCATCGGTTACCGACTCCACAGCGAGCCTTAGCCCTATTGCTTGGAGCACTATTGGTCGACACTTTTTCGATGCACTAGCCGACTTGAAAGAAGAAAACCACAATTCATACTTTCTATATGATAATACTTAGATAGAGTACTCATGTACGCGGGTTGTTAGTGAGCTGCAGAGCCTTAGTATCTTAATGCAAGTCGAAGTTGGCGCTCCATGCTTTCGTAAAAGCTTCTAGCTTCTTTGGGCCAAGTACTGTTTAGATTGAAGGAGAGTCAGATTCTTTATTATCACTCTTCTCATAGCTATTGTCCGGACATAGCGCCCTTAACCCCGACCTGAGGGAGGCGTCGGAATGCAGCAAGTGAGACTCCTCGCAGGAGTCGACCGATAAGGGCTTGAGCTAAGTAGGAGAAAGAGCGAGTCCGTAATAAGAGATCTTTGCTTTGAGCGAGTCCTTAATAAGAGATCTCAAAAGCGACAGAAAGATAGTGAAAAGCATGAACGAACCCAACAAGCAACAGATGAGCGCGCTAGCGCGAAAGCCGTTTTCTTGCTGGATTAGACTTATTGAGTGAGAAAGCTAATGAAATGAAAAGACTCTTTCAATCGGGAAAGGATAGATCTAACAGAAGGCTAGGCTAACCACTATCAAGGCAGGAAAGAGACATTCGCATACTAGCTATCACAAACTAGAAGACATTCGCATACTAGCGTTAAGCCACATACTAAGACTAAGATCTATCTCTTATCCCTAGCATCCATATTCAGTTAGCTACTTCCCTCAGGAGAGAGAGAGCATTCCATCCGGTGTCCAGAGCTTATACGGGTATAGAGATTGGTTGCAGTGCTCCAAACCGGTAGTCGCTTTCTTTTCTTCCTCGCTTACGCGATCAGAGAACCGATCCTCATCGGCTTGCTTGCCTTTCTTTTGTGCTCTAGCGTACCTCCTTCGAAGTGAATGACCAACCTAGCTCTCGTGTATGGAATGAGAATATGGCCCACTCAACATTATCATATGCTTTCGCGGGGACGTCCAATCGTACCTTCCCACATGCCTGAGTTGATCTTGTTCTTGTTGTTGCTGTTGTTGCAGGGACGGGTGGCACTCAGTCCAGCCATGGCACTTGGGGATGACATGGCTAGGACTGTGACTCTTGCAGCTGTGGGAAAGATAGATGTTCTTGTCCTAGTCGAGATATATACATCGGTGTAAAAGATTGAGTGAAGGATAAAGAATTGTTAGCCATTGTGCATTGCCTACGAGTGAGTGGAGGGAAGGTACTCTCCAAAGATAGGGCCGACCGTAACGGACATAAGATCATCCGCCACCTGGTCAACAACTCTTCCTAGGTCTCTACGGATAGTGCTGTGAGTCAATTTGTTGAGTAAAGAACTAGACACTGGCGTCGATCTAGGCTTGCTCTGAAGGTCTTCCCCTTAAACTCGGAAATTCATTTGCTTAGGAATGTAGGCCCAACCCTTTTATCCAATAATGTATCGCAATCAAGCAACGGAGGTCGAATTCCTTTCTATTATTTTAGAGCAGCTTGAATACTAATAACTACTTTGGTGAAGAAAAACAAAAGCAATTGGGAGTCGTTGGACGTAATACAGTCAAGTCACTGGAATTCTTCTTCCTTCTTGCAGTCGTGGAATTCCTTACTTTCTGCTTAGCACTTTGTCTACCTAGCTACCGAGCGTAGCCCCCGGCCTCTAACCCATCCTTCTACTTTCTTTTTCTAAGACTTTTCCCCCGCCCAAAGGGAGGGGTTGTCTTTACTGCTCTCGAACCGGCTTATACTAGATCCTTTGGTTAATCCGACGATCTACAACCTTGGGTATTGTACTTTCTTTATCCCGAATGGCACTTAATTAATCAGTGGCCGCGAAGTGTAATCACTGTAGAAGTTGTTTACGTGACATGATGGTCTAGAATTATAATTAACAAGTAGGCGTGTTTCTTGTTAATTATAATTAAGGAAATGATGCGACAGAGCATTGGTTGTTGAGCTTCTCCTATTTGTATTTGGTCGGCTGTTCATAAAAAGCTATTCTCTACCCTTTTTGCTTTCGGGATCCAACCAACGCCAGATAGCTGCCAACCTGAAACCAAAGGGTAGAGGATGCGAAGTAGCCTGACCAAAAGGGGGAACAGAGGACCGATGATGCCTTTGTATCGAGGAGGATCCAGAAACAGTTATCAAACGGACGAAAATATCTATTCTTTCGAAGTGGCTTCCTATCGCTCCTCACCTCTTGCTGAATGAGAAAGGAACACTTCTGTCCTTGACCCCCGATTAATATTCAGTGTGCCGGAATTCAATTAATGGGGTGGAGCAGACCTGTTCAGCAGGAGTTCGCCCAATGACACACGCCATATAAGTGGTATGCCTGTCTGCATCACTTACTTTGTATAAGGCTATTTTTTTCTGCTGGATGCACTTTGTTTTTACGTTAAGTTCAATCGCTGCTCACGGAATTTATACTAATTGATATAGCCGATTCCACTTTTCTATATGCCAGTTCGAATCTGGCGGGTCGCTCGCTCCTTTCTGGGCACCTCAAGAACGTACAATACTAGACATCCTCTCAAAAGCCAGACAATCAACGGATGATTCAATATATACTAGACAACTCCCAACCTACCAATATGATCGCCTAGCGTTCACTTCCGGTAGGCGAATTCAGGTTACCTTACAGCTGCTTACCCGCTTCCCTGACTTCTGCTTTCCTATAGCTGCCTTTCACCGAACAGCTCTTGCTGGCCGACTAATGCGAGTGACTCCTCCTTTCTTTGCCTGCCTTCTCGAAAGCAAGAGCGTGTGGAAAACCCATGCGAACCCCAGTTCGAAAGCCTTGATGGTCACCTTGACCGACCTCATTAACCCCTCTTAGACGGCACCTGGTGTAGTAGGCCTCCTTGCAGGACAACTCCCTCCATGCTATCCCCCGTCACGTACGGATAACTGCTCAATGGCTTTTTCTTGCTTCATGCGCTTTACTTGATCCTCTTGTTAAGGTTGACTTAAAGAAGATGCTCTTCACCACACCCATTCCCTTATGGATAGAACAGACTTTTAGCTTTTGAGCCCGTCTTGTTCTCTCTTTCCTATCCCTCTCTTTGCTGAATAAGCAGTCTTGGTGCTTTGGGCCTTGTGATCCACAGTGAAATTGAATAATGGATCCGAGTGAAGCGAAGCCGTGACGTTAACCCTTTCTTAGCCATCCGGGTCAGTAAAAAGAAAGACTTGACGAAGCACTAAACAAGCAAGGGATTCGAGCGCACCTGGCTTTCACTCCGGCACCTGATCTACGACCACTTTTAAAGGATCTGCCTATTAAGATTGACCTGCTCCAACGCTTGTTCCAACGAAAGAAGGTTAGAAGGAGGAAGCAACAAAGTTGGGTTCTTCTCGACCTTCATGGCACTTCCCCCGGCCGTAACCAGGGGTTTATTAGAGAGCCTCGCCCTGAAATAAGTGCACTCGTTGTTCTCTGAGATTGGTTGGATCTGAGCAGAGCCCCTCCCCGTTTCACTTGAGAGATTAGTTGAATCCTAAATAGCGCTGCCTTCGCTCGACTAAAGCGATGACACTTAAAGATGATCCGGCGGGGATAGTCTTGAAGAAGACTTGGCCCCTTACTATACCTCAGAACGCCTTCCTGCTGAACTTTCAAGAGCAAAACAAATTTCATTTTCGGAGGACGGGCAAAGCTCAGACTTCGCCAAGCGGTTCCGATCGAATGAAGATGCTTCAGCCTAACCGGGGGGGTGGTTGTCACTAGAGACGGAACTACCAAAAGAGCAGATAGAAGTTAAGAAACTGGAAGTCGTGTAGCCGGCCCAGTGGCCGTCTCCACTCGGGAAAGTAGCCTTTTCGCTTAAAGACGTTTTCTTCGTTACATGAACCCAGAGGGGTTTACTATTTCATCCCTATGACTTCGACGACTATCCATCCCTACGAGAACCCACATACGCGTATATCCCTCATATCGAGGTTTACCGAAAGAAAGATATGAAAGCCATTAGCCCATTACAGAACGGAAGTACATTCCAGCTCTCGCTGAGCGAGCACCCGCTAACTCGAGGACCATTTCCCTGCACCCATCCCATACCCCGGCCTCTACCCTCCCAACCTACCCAACAACATGCTACTAAGTTCTAACCCCTAATAGCGCAGAGGGCGAGTACCGGCATGAAGAACCATAAGGTGAATGAGGAGAATCCTATCCCGCAGCATGCCTACTCCAGAACCTCTATCGAGCAGAACGCGCCGGGAGACAGCCTTAATACCATGATAATTCTTTTTTTTTGTAGAGCTTTGCACCTCTGGCGGAGAGCCTCCGCCCAGGAATTCGCCACTTTCGTATTCGTCTGCATCCGTTTCATCTGACTTGGAACCATCTAACTTGAACGGATCGCTCCCATCATTCTTTGTAACCAAGGATTCGAAGCAAGTCCGCGACAAGGCCTTTCTCGACCATCTAAAGAAGTAGACAGATGACTATCTTACTGATCTTATTGGCAAGAAGACTGATGAGCGTTATCTAAAAAGCAGTTGAACTATGCCGCCCATAATCTTGGTTTACCTATCTAACTAGGCCTACCCATGGTATCCAAAATGGTTTACTTACACCTACGGCTATTCGACGAGAGCTACTTCAATAGGCCAAAGAGTGAAGAGTCAGGGCGAGCTAGTTGCCTTAGTAGTTCCTTACCTTCTCACTTCCTCATCCCATGCTTTTCAAAAACAGGAAGGGCGGTCTCGCTTTCACACTGCTCCTGCTGATCCAGATAATTTAAATGTATCTGCGCCCTATGGTGAAGGTGTTCACTCTAATGGGTTAGTGAAGGAAATAGAGGCTTATAACTCTTTTAAAGATGCGTGAGCTCTCCCTCCCCTCGAGAAGAGAGAAACAGGATATAATTCGAAGTAGGAATGGCTCTGTAAAGTAAGGAATTTAGGCATTAATGGAGGTGCATGATGAAATCAGATATGTTATCAATCAATAGTGAAAGGAGCACGAAAATGCTCTAGCACTAGGGCCCACCTAACAGTGGGTCCCAACTTCCCCTACGACTACAAGGCTCATGATTTTCCTTGTATTGCCTACACCGCCTACCGATGATACCAACAGTGCAGTAACCACCTACGAGACAATTCGCCGATATCCAGACTGAGGGCAGACCAACATACCAATGCTGGGTCACAGCTATTGCAGTTCTGGGAAAAGAGAGTTCCTTCTCAGACGACAGGGGATCAGCTCGAGTACCACATCCTTTACGACCGGCATCTTCTGCTCTCGGAGCGACTGCAATCGCTGCAGCAAAACGTCCCCTCTTAATTGACTACTGCCATACTATCAAAGAAATTGGCGATAGACGAGAGGAATCTTCTTCGTAATTTTATACTAAGTTACTTACGAGTGAGGCAAATTTCATTTGATTAATTCGACATTTCATTTGATTAATTCGACCGGAATATTACTAAAATGAAACCGTTCAGTTCGAACAACTAAAGAGCGCAAGTTAGGCAGCTATTTATGAATCCGTCTTCTCAATCTCCGAAGATTCCTTTGTGCAAGCACCAAGGCGGTGCTCATACCTTTAATCAGGGGAACGAAGGTCATTTGAATCGCTATTATCTCATCCCTTTTCTTACCCATTTGCCTTGATTATAGCCCTAGGGTCAGCAAGTGAACGCACTTGCTCGTCAGTCTCAAGATTGGACCGCCCCCGCCTCTGCGATTGTGCTGTTGATGGCGAGGGAGAAGTAGTTGAGCCAGTCAATTGATAACAGGACAGGGAAGCCTTTATTGGGGATTTAGGCTAATGAGAGCCAGATAAGAATCCAGGTGAGGGTGGGACTCCTCCAAGTCTAGAAGCTTTGCCGATGACTTAGAGAACGACAATCGTGTTTCGAAATTAGTTTAAGGGAGTGGTCCACTCTTTGCAGCAGCAAGAGTAGCTGCTTCGATCGAGCATCTGGATAAGCTAGTAAGGGCACATGTTGAACTTCTAAATGGGATTAGTTCATTCTGCTACGTACCAAGGAAAGGGAAGTTACTGAAAATGCTTCAGATTGCTCTTCGAAGAAAGCTCTGATCGAAGAAGTTACAACAGAAATGGCTATTTACCATATTCCTAAAACAGGCCATACGCCCATAAAGAGAGTGAAACTAGCTGCCAGCAGGTGCAGGGACAGACTAATTATTTCTTCGCTTATTCTATTCTGAGATCTTTCGCGGGATTTAAATCGTAGTGGCATGCAAGAAGATCGTTGGGTTACCAAGCAAGCCCCATCGGAGCTATCCCGACGAGGTTTCTAGACGTGATATACTTCCGAATCGAGATCACTCTCCTCAGTGAGAGCTGAGGACGATGCTGACAAGGCCTATTCACTCAACTAACAAAATAACAACAAGTAATGGTCATGGGGCCTCTTTACCTCTATGATTGGAGTCAGGAGAAGGAGTTGGAGTTGAGCGAAACGCGGCTCTTAGCTGCGCTCGTGGCAGGAAGCGAGGCGGAGAGATAGAAGTCAATGCGCTATTAAACAGGTCGACTCCCTACGAAGGAAGAGGATCAGTACAGCGGGAATGGGGTATTGTATTGAATGAAAGTCAATCGAAGAAGCACGGGATGAGCACAAAGCAAGCAATAAGGGATGACCGGTCGACTCTTCTAAAGGAAGAAGTGATTGTTCAAATACCTATAACATCCCTGGCGCTCAATAAATATAACGCCATATATCAACCGACTTAAAAAGTGCCCTCCTTTAATACTAATTGATAGGGGAGTGAGAGAAACTTAAAACTAATAGATTCTATATTTATATAAAAGAGAACTAATCTATGTACCTTTAAATAAAAAACACTTGAGAAAGATAAACGTAAAACGAAGAGTTAATACAGAAGACCTTATATATGATAAAAAAGAAAGTTCTGGTTCTCTCAGCTAAAGCAACGCAGAAAGAAACAGAGTTGACTGAACCAAACTCCGCTAATGCATCTTCATACATCATAAAAGGGCATCGGCCTCGGGCGGATCTTCCAAGAAAGAGAGGCAAGGCGTGCCATCCACATAGATCGACGGGGAAACACTCCAGAAACAGATCAGAGATAATAGAGCTGTGATCCTAAGGGCGAAAGGTACTTCGTCCTTCTTGCCCGCGTAGTCAAGCTCCCCACTTCTGAGAATTCTGAAATGAAAGGCCGAGCGGTAGCAGCGGGCTGACCTTCTTCAATGACGTACTCGCCCGCGGCTAACCAATAACCTGGGTCATTCCACGGGAAAATCGTACCGAAAGAGGGCGGTACCGAACTAATGGTTGCTCCTTCCATTAAATAGTCCCCATCCTCGACGAATGAATTAAATACGTGCCTACCCGCATACTATGTCCCGAGCCCACGACCCCAATCAAAATGAGAAACTCGATCGTACAAAGACGCAAGCGAATAGCAAGCCGAATCTTTCCATTTTTATGCTACATGCTAAACGAAAGCAGAGGAATTCTTGCGGCCTAATTTATTCTTGTCCTAGTTGAAGCGAGATTCATCAGTTGAATCCCTTCCGCATCCATGGGAGTAGGCGGGGCAGGCCAAGTAAAGGGGAAGGAATGGCTTCTTCCGGAACAACCCATCAAAGTGCCAGGGCTTTTAACGACGGGCAGTCCTCCCGTGGGTGTTCTTGCGGATCACAAACATGCGCTTCTTCCTAAAGGGAAACCGGCTCTGGGGAAGAGCTTTCTCTCGCACACGTGTAAACACATACACGTATTCTATTGATCCGGTGAGAGCATCCGGCAACCCCACTTATGGTCCGGAGGAATAAGCATGGCCAGAAACAGGAACTGAGATGAAAACCGGTTAAGTACGACACCAGGTTCGCCAACAGAGTAGAAAGAATTGGCTGGCAGCTCTGCTTTCGTGGAAGAGCAGCGTAATGAGGTGTTGGAGCAACAAATGAACGACATTCAAAGTAAGCCCGCCCTATCTAGTCCTGATGCCTTATAGCCCCACCGTCCAACTGGAAAGAGTCAGTTGGAGGCCCTACAGGCTGGGATTCATCGGCCCTATAGGCCTTTGTCAATTTAGAGACATTGTTTTCTTTGGGTCGTCCCCGGCTATCTAAGCCTAATTATCGGAAAATTGAGGAAAGAAATAAAATGTGGCATTTTCTCCATAAAGGCGATAGTCAACGAGGAACTAGAACGTTCATGTATGGCCAGCTTCATGAACACTCAAAGCAGAAAGATATGGTGATATCACCGAATCATATGTAACGGCCCGCGCGGGGTATGGCTTCATACAGATCAGAACGCCCAGCATACAGAAACGAGACCGCTTAGAGCAAGCTCCGGCATTCCACTGCCTTACCCACGAGACCGTGTCTTGGCTGACCAGGCTTCAAGCAGTTCGCAACGACCAGATGCTAATATTGCCCCTCGAATGACTCTTAAAGTATGCTTTTTCTTTTATCCTACGTTACGCTTTTTGAAAACGCCCAAAAATCAGTGCAAAAATCTCGAGTTTAAGCACCTTTTTTCATGCTTGGGCTGCCTGCCTTTTCTCGCTCCGTGACGCTACTGCTCTACTTGACTCAGCGTAATTTCCTATCTATTATAAAATCCCTTATCTCAGCATTCTTATCCTGATCCTTCTGGTCTCCAATCAGGTTCTGATCACAAGGGGTAGGCTGCTTGCCCGCCCCTATACGAGTAGTTTGAAACACCTTTTCTTGTTCTAGTTGGTGGGAGGCCCAAGTAATCCGATGAGGAGGTTTCAGCTGGCAGCGCAGTTCGATCAACCGAGGGTCCGGTTGACGGGGGTGGATAACATAGAGACAGAGGCTACAATCAATTCCTTTTCTTCGCCGAGCTGGTAAGAAGGAAGTTGCTTTAGTCTTAGAAGCGCTCTCCTTCGTTAGCTAGAATACAGATGCTGAATTGCACAATGTGCTGGGTGTTACGGCGGGGGAGGAGACCGCTGGATACATAACTGCTCAAGACATATTATCTCACTGCCCTCTGCGGAAATGGTCGATCCAACCACAGCATATAGCTAACCTAACGGAACCAATTAGATTACAAATCGAGAGGAATCACGGATCTCGTATGAAGAAAAGACCAAATAAGGGCCAAGCAAGATGGAAGGTTGGTTTTTTTCTATGGATGCTGTTCGAAATGCGAATCATCATGGTATTAATGGGAATGGGAAGACTTTCATTAGCAGAATGATGAGTCAGAAATTAATAGAGTACAAAACGAACCATAGGCCTTAGGATTTGAAACAGAATAAAGCTTTTTGTGTTAAGGGACGACGTAACTCTATTCAGATCCTTGCTTCGCTTCGCACCTCGTCATAGCCCTGAAAAGCTCACTCGGAGTTCTAGTTAGAGAATGGGATATGATTAACTACTTGCCTACTGCTACCTGGGATTCCTCGGAAGATCGAAGAAGGTATAGTATTAGACAAGGTTCATTCCTTCTCGAATTCGGATCTTCAGAAGAAGAAGGTATTTCTTCAAGAGGCACTTCATTTGAGACTTTGATATGTCCGACTTGACTTTATATTTCTTAATTATGACCCGGGGTCACTCGCTGCCCTAACCCCTAAGTGCCTTCACTCCCTTTAGAGCCCTGAATGGGAAAGTCATAAAGAGCGGAGCCGTGAAAAGAGCAGCTGAGATTCCTCAAAGACTAGCAAGGCTTACTCTAACAGCGGGAAGAGCAGATAGTAGAACAGCTCCATTGAGTAGACTCATTTCCGTAGCTACGTATTTTATAACAAGAATAGCAGCTTCTTCTATAACAAGAAGAGCTCCTTCTTTTTCTTGCTAACATAAGGAAGTGCATATAAAAAACAACCTCGGAGAATGAAGACGCTCTTGTCTTACCGCATACCTGGATCTACTTCTAACATGCCCCACGAAAAGCTAAAACTCAAGCACTCAACAAGCCGTTGCAATACCTTTGTTTGGTTGCCTGGGTTAAGATGCTTTCGCTGATTGATTCCTTATGGCTTGATTAGCGTGAGTAGCTTAAGTTGTTGCAATGGTCAGGGTAGCTACGGCAAAGTCTAATAAAGAGGACACCTTCTATTTGTAAGCAGTTCCCCTTCTAGTGGTTCAATAGCCTGCCACCTGACGACAGTTCGTGTTTGTAAAGAGACTGCAAGGTAAGGCTATGGGATAAGAGACGGCTATTCTTCCGAGTTGAATGAGGACCATTTCCTCGCCCCACCCGGGAGAAGTGCATTCCTATCAGAGTTGGTAGTAGAAAGCTATCCTATCCCAGTAAGTGGCTAGGTTGTTAGAGAGCGGATGATAGCATTCACATCAATCAAAGAGCAGCGAAACCTAAAGTAAGGATGGAAAATGCTTAAGAGAGGCAGGCCTTTCACTCTATACCCATAGCCATAAGCCAAGTCCCTAGTCCGGAAAGGGAGATAGTTACAAGTTTTGCTTCACGGATAAGAAGAGATACTTGTTGCCATTAGCAACTCAGTGATGCAGCTACACCGTTCGGCCCTATCTCTCTCTTCCAAGTCATCCAGCTGGCTACGAAGCAACCAGCACTCCATCCTCATCTCCATTGAGGAACATCTCACTAGGTCCTGTTCTGGGTGCCGGGAACCTCGGCAGAAGCAATCTATCGGTCGTTCTCCTATCGAGACGAGAGCAAGCCCCTTTTTTCCCGCAGGGCTTCGAAGCCAGTGAAAGGTAAGAAGCATCCAAGGGATCACCATCATTTGCATCACCTGAGGCGGGTCCAAGCCCTCTTCGTCTTCCTATCCAGACTTTTCTGATCCCGGTGACCCAGCCCAAGCCAGACCTATCTTCTCTAGCATCCAATGAGAAGAAACCCGCATAGACAATGCATTTAAAAAAGGTCGAGATTCTACTTCTATTATTAGAAAAGTTTAAAGGGTGCGCAGTTCAAAGTCTTCAAACCCAGCTCTTCTGATTGATTTTAACCCGAAAGGTGTTAAGCCAGCAAAATCCCATCTCTTGATCCCATTGCCAAGCAATCCAGGCACACCTCTCCTAGTGTTCTTGTTGCCTTCCACCTGAACTGAATGAGCAGCTAGCTGACTCGAACTAACCATCATTTTTATCCTCAAAAGCATGGCTTGCTTTAATTCTCCGCAGAGAAGGAGAAAAAGCTAGGTCAAGGGGAACCACCTACCACTGAACCTGTGGACGGGATCAAAGAATCAATCAGTGGAATTTTTAGGCCTTAGCCCTTCTTCTCTTTGCCCCCATCCACCATCCCTTAGCCTTAAGAACAACCAAACCACCGGTCAATCGACCGACAGTGAACCAAATCCGCGTTTTCAAACAATGAATCTAATTCAAACTATCTCAGGAAGCTCGTGGTTCCGGAACCGGCTGCCCGAACCATCCATACAAACCATCTCCCGGCCGGAAATGAGACCTGGTGGAGCAGCTTAGCCAGTCATCTCGTTCCCCTCTTCCCCGCATCTAAACCATCCTTTCTTTTATCTCAATCTCTCGCGAGGGCCATCACGACTCAAAGTTTATAAGGATCCATGGAAATCAACGGCTTAGCGAGCTAGGATTGAGTGGAGACAAAGATGGACTCGACTTCTCTTCCCGCTCGGATGCAGACATAGATGGAGAGTTTAACTGGTTCATAAAAAAAACAGAGAGTTGGATCCGCCACTTTTATTAGCAGGAGGATCAGGAGAAGAAAGCAGGCAGTGTATAAAGGGAGACTGGGAAAGAGCAGGGCTTGAACTTCCGGTTCGAGCTCACAGGATAGAAAGGATTCCTTTGAACGCTAGATTGAGAGTTCCATGTAGTCAAGTTGATGGCACAGATTTGATCTGCCTCTACTTCCTCAATATCAATGAATATATAGCTTGAACCCCCAAACCCGGATTTCTAAGTGATGTGATGTTCGAAATCACTGAATGTGTATTGATTGCCGCTTGAGTAGGTAGGATAAGTCTCGGAATCACCATTGGGGTTATTTATATTCTGCCGACCCAAAAGCTATTCCGCGGGTTAGCCACCTCGTGCAATGTGTCAGTAGCCATTCTGACAGGCAGTAGACACTACTACATACTGAAAGGGCGGTCAATCTTGCTTAATTACACTTTCACTTTGCCACATCAGTACGAGAAGGCGGACATTGGTTTTTTATTAATAAGCGTCCCCATTTCAAAGTCTTAGGGCAGTAGAACACAACAAATCCAACAACCAAATCGGCTAGGCTAAGTTTAAAAGTTGCGACTTTCGATACGCTTTCCCTTGGGTGTAAAAGAGCCTAGAATCCCTGTAGATAGAGATCCGCTTTCTTAGATGGCCCGGCGTACAGCCCTACATTGCTCAACTCACAACAAGACCTCTGACGAAAAAAATGAAATCGAGGCGTCGAAGCGAGCTTCGCAACCCTAAGCGAAGTCTTCCCCTGTCCTGTTAGCATATATCGAATTCAGCTGGATGATTGATTACTTAACCAGCCTGATAGATGGAATGCTTTCATCTTTTCGAAGGTCGACTTACATATACGCAAGAAGGTGCCAGAAGCACCCGTGCGGGACCGGATAAGCCGATGGCGTGGAAGGCTAGCGAGCACAATTCTCTAAGAGGTTTGTTTCCTGAGGCCGACTCGTAGCACCACACCACGGATGCTGCGTTAGCGGGGGGCTCCGCGAAAGCCCGAAAAAGACAGTCCGGTAGGAGAGATGCTATTTACCGTGAAATCGGGCTTCCTTCCTTTCCAGATCTTCCCCTGCTCTTCCAAAAGAGCAATGCGTAGTCACATCTGTTGGATCAACCTCCGACTTGAAAGACTTGGATGGCGCGCCTCCTTTGTGTGCTTTCGCCCTCTCAACATTGCCGCCCTCAGATCTAACGCGGATATAGTTTCCCTAAAAGCGGGGCCAGTCCATTTAAGCGCAAGATACTACCTAACGTTGGAGGACATAGGCTGAGCAGTCTCTTTCGGGGTTTATCGTAAATAAGGTAAGATTGGTTTCAACTAGCATATGGGCACGGTTGAGCACCGAGTCCTTAGCAATGGACTGCCTAGTGTGTAGGAGAAGGATGTTGTCGACGCTCGTGACGACCCCGCCACCACGTAAGGAGACTAATCACCTCTTAAAGAGGTTCGCTGGCAAAGCTTTCACCCGAGCTCACTCCCCACTGACATGAATAGCTTTTTTGTTACTAGTTACTAGAAGGGGGCTATAACTGGATAAGCTTGTCTGTTTACTCTAAGCTAAAAGGTAGGTAAATTCGATTACGACTCGCTTCCCTCAGATCTTACGCTTGTTTAGGTTGTACCTCTAGCTTGCTCTTTCCCCTATAACCTACTAGCCTCAAGGAGAAAATAGATTATAGGGATGAAACCTTCTCGTTCGCCTGCCCCTTCCACACGGACTTCGAGATCCTAAAGTCGTACTTCTCGATCTTCCTTCGTCTTGGTAGTTCTCAATCAATTCGTACAATCCAATAGGGGTCTTTCTCTTTCTATTCTTTCTTCTTTCGCATTCGCTTCCTCAAGTGAGCTACTGACTAGCGGAAAGATCGACGGGGAGAGGAGGTGCAATTCACTACGGAAGTTTATAACAAAGATAGCTGGGAACTTAGGTAGGACAACTCACAACGGGAGGGGCGCTCCTCTCATACATAAGAGGGTCACCTCACTACAGCCAATAACTACAGGAATGGATCGCGAGCAACGCTATGCCCCTTCTGCTTTCAAGTGTAAAAGATGAACTAATCAGTGCAACCAAGGATAAGAACTAGTATTCATACTACCCTGCTGGAAAACGGCCTAAAGCTGACTGAGACCCCTAACAACCATGGCGCCCTACTTGAGTGAGAAAAGACGTTTCGTGGCTCACCGGCCTTATAGGAATGGATTGACCTAGCGTATATTGCATTGAATTTCCTAGTAATACCTGATACTACAACAAGTTCTCCAATGAGGCGTGTTCGAATCCTTTCAGAAAGAAGCAGCTCTACTCCCCCAAGACCTGAGGGAACGGAACGACAGAAAGCTCTGACAAAGCCATTCAGAGGCGGACAATTGAGGACACTAGAAATACAAAGACTAGCAATAGGGTTAGTTTACCTCTTCCTACCCCATTATTACTTCTTCGATGACTTCTTCTTCTGTGCGGTCTGCCCCCGTCTTCTTAAGGAGGTCTTTCTCACAGTACGGAGATAGGTTATGCAATTATGACTTATTCAAGAGGTCCCCCCTTCCCTACTGGAGCGCTAACTCCTATTTTTTTGTAGAGAATCCTTGTGTAGTGTATTCTACGAGAATAGTTGCTCGAGAATCCTTGTGTAGTGTATTCTACTGGTATAGAATCTTTGTGCGCTGACTCCTACGAATATACCTAACTAGTCCATCCATTTTGAGAAGATTCTTCTGCTGCCACTTCAATCGAACACCTCTCTACTTACCGATCCACTCTTATCCTTCACCGCCTTCCCTAGCATCTATGTTAGCCGCTTCTCTCAGGCACAGCAACTACGTACCACCAATAGATTCTCATTTCGTTCCTGCTGGGCTTCAGTCTTTCAAAAGATAATTGCTTCTATCAAGATAGCCAGAAGGCCAAGGTGTAAGCGAGGAAAACCCTCCTTGAAAACTTGAGGTTTTCAAGCCGATGGCATCATCAACACCTGGGTCACAATCCCCATTGTCATTGGACCGGGTAGCTGTGGTACTAAACCATCTCGATCACGGGTCTCATTCTACAAGTTTTTCTGTTCCGGCACACGCATAGAAGGAATGACAAATTAAGGGATTGGGCTTTCTTTTTCCCACACCGGAGGGCACAGCCCAAGAAAGTGCAGTCGAAGTTCCAAGTTCTAATAGAACGGTAGCTCACTGAACGAAATCCAATCCATTTATTTAGTAGGGAAGTTGTTTTCCCGCCCCGGCGTAGTAAGAATCAATAGATTCACCAAGGAAAGGTACAACAAGGGAAAAGCAATGCTTTTTCGCTCGAACTATAACCTGAACTGGAACTGGAACGAGAACCTCCATCTAGACCTAGACCTGACACCCGCATACCGCATATGCCAGTGGTTGTGGTACAGGTAGTTGTGTCTTGAATCTGCTGACAATGAGGGCTGTAGCTTGGGGAAGGTTTGCCTGTAATCGATGGCGGAACGATTGGGACTGCTGTGCTAACTTTGCATTAACTCTAGTCTCCGCAAGTAATGTTATAATATTGGAATGGAGCGATCCGAGAAGAACGATTACGGTCATATTCTATCCTTTCTACAATGCCCATAGACGAAGTGCTTCGTTTCAGACCAATTCTTCACAATGCAGCAATTGCTTTAAAAATTGAGTAAAGGAAGAACAACTTATCTTATGTAGTGCGACCTCTACCGCCCGAGTAAAAGTCTCAGATTCAGCTCCGAACTGAAGTAGACTATTATAATTCGCAAGAACGGTCTCAAAGGGGAACTCGGTCGCCGGAAAGAACATACGTTCGGTGATTTTCTCGACAAGCTCGGGAGAAAGCGCTATCCCGGCTTGTTCCAATAGGGGATGCAACTTCTTTGCAGTTGCCTCGATTAGTACATCATCCGCCACTTCCCAGAGTTCTTCGAGGGCGTCCTCTAAAGGAAGCGTCCGGATCTCCTCTAAGTCAAGCCTTCCCATAGCAATTACAGACAAAGAAGGATTCAGTGACATGTCGAACAAGAGACACGTGAAAACGACATGTCGAACAAGCGCGGTCATTCTTATATTTTTAAGTTAAATATTTATTAAAGTTGTGGAAGCCAGATGGTTGAATAGTTGATTCTTTTTTTTGAGCAATCTTTCTTTAACTCATTACTCCTCCAGACAGGATCACTTAGGTTGGTTGTTGACCAACAGAAAGAAAGCATGGGAGAAAAAAAAGAACAACAACTTCTATTCGAATTCTAATCTAAAGAGGGAATTTCGTATATATATAAAGAGTCTCTCTTTCTTCTTTTGATTTTCGATACAGTCAGGTATACTGAAAACCCAATCTCGATGTGCCACTACATCATGAAAGAAGGTTCGTAGAACTTCTCTACGCAACCGTCGAATCTACTCTACCCTACGCTACCATCTGTCTTCTCTTATGAAATTTCTAGTTACAGGGGCAAACCAACTGCATATCTTCCATCTCGAGATGGTGATTTAGATCCACGAAGCTATAAGCACCGGAGCGAGCACCAATATCACTTGAATTTGAAGGAGCAGAAAGATCTGGAAATGTTACAAGTGGATCTTTTTGCGAAATGCATTTAAGGGTCGATGCCCCTGTGATTTTGACCATCGGCATTCCTGGCCATGTCATCCAAGGCAGAAATGGCTATACCGGTGAAATCGAATACCCTATTGGATCTTTTTCGGACGACCCACCTTGAACCGCCCAACATCGGTATCATACATAGCCTGTCCCCACTAAAACCCACCGATTGCCCTGGATCCGCAGATTCAGGGTCTTCGTAGGCTTCGTCTGTATCTTTAGATTTGGCAAATGGTTACTCTTCTACAGGTACGGACTTTAGCCGCTGCAGCTTTGGATGCGGAGAATTCTTCTTCATATGCTTTGGCGGATGAAAGGGCGCAGGATTCGGCAGGTGAGTCAACGTATTCGGATGCCCTATATCCCCCACGGTGATTTGGAATTCTTTAATGAAAAAGCTCCCTTCCTTGAAAGGAAATAAAAAGGCTTCTATTCCGCCTTAAAGGCTTGTGTTGTTATTCCTTACCCACACATAGAATCGAATGAATTGGATTCCTTCCCAGGAACTGAGTCCTACCCATTCCTTGATTCAGCTACGAATGCTTCTATATCCTAATCCTAACGGTTCAGCTTCGGGAAAAAGAATAGTTCTTGGGTCGGGAACTCTTAGTTTGGGAGAAAGAGGTCGGTTTGGCTGATACTTCAGATTTTCCTTCTAACGATGTGAATGGGATTAAGATGGAGATTCTGAGGCTAATGCCTATGGGAAGGAATGAAGATAGAGATGCTAAATGCTAAGGCGATTTGGATGGGGGGACCGAACCATCCTTTCTATCTTCCAATTCCGTATCTAATGACATTTAGACATCTCCTTCAGTTGGGAAGTAAGGTACCTCGGCTGTCCAACCTAACTATTTCTTCCTTCTCAAGATAGGCTAAGGCGCGACTTATAGCACAGGGTAAGGGATCGTGTCCATCCATGAGGCTGATGAGTTATGTAGGTTACCATACTGTTCTCACTCTGTATTGGTATCCTCGACATCCCGGTTTTCCGCGGGACATGGTAAGAGCATGTGCAAAGTCCCAGATCTGTTTCGGATGCCTGCCTTGAAGCACGAGGCTGAACTTGAAGAAGTGTGAATTCGCCAGTCCTTAGTATATCAATATGTTGGTTGAGGAGGACAACTAAGATCCGGAGGGGAGGCCATGATCCCCATCTGAGCAGAGGTGCCATATGTGCTTGAGCAAAGCTGCATGATTCAAAGATTCCATTTTATAGATTCCTAGGCGAAAGCTTTATTCAGTTTCAAATCCCGTAGCCCAAGCAACCTTGGCCCTTCTATGGTCAAGATCACTTCCAGAGAAAGGCATAGCATATGCGTGGCGCCTGAACTCGACTCGAAGCCCAGGGCTGAAGTGCCTTCATGAACATTTTCAATTCCTCAGTCATATCTCGACCAACATAACATTAGTGCCGAGAATGCCTTCACCACGAGGCCTGTCTGCTTCAAGCTCATTAGCGCATGTCGGGCCATCCATGACACATTGCCGGGCAGGAATTGAGCCTTCAGCTCGGCCTTTCACTCGTCCCACGTTTTGATCGAGCATCGACCATTCCGAATGTCCTCTCCTCCATCTTGGTCCGCCACCAGAGCTTGGCTGAACCATCAAGATACATGGCGGCCATAGTCACTTTGGCTTCTTCAGTCATGTTCCGAAGCGCGCCGAAATCTTGCTCCATGTCCCACAACACAATAAGTTCTCGAGCGCCTTTCGAGCATTACATTACTATTAGCTCTGGCACTTTGATCTTCACCGAATCCGTTGATCCTTGGCTCACCGCCTTTATGAGTCTATTGATCTCATCAGTGAGGCTACCGAGCTAAAAAACAATGTCCTTGCCCGGCCTTAGCATCCAGCTTTTCCTTCTCTAACGAGCGCTCGCTTAAGCCCTCGAGCTCGTCCTAAGCTAAGCGCTGACACGTCGGGCTGGCTGGCCGCCTTCCTCTAAGGCCGATACACGTCTCTCCAGAGTGCCGAGAATGCGCTCTACTCGTTCACGATGCGATTCCCTCTTTCCTCCCTGTGCCTACCTTGAATGAGGAATGGCGGGGTGGTCTCGTATATAAGAAATATGCTGCTTTTCGGTTTGGTTTTGGAGTTTTCTCTCCCTATCCGCTCTTTGCAGGTGCAAAGGTATTCGCACCGGACAAAACTCAATTAACAATGGGTATTGGTACGAGTTGGAACACAAGTTCCATGAGCAGTTTTATCGAGCTGAGCCGGAGCTGCTAAGAAATAGTGCCTTAACTTCTGATCCACCTCGCCAACCGCCCCTTCTTCTTGGGGGACCCGTGGAAAGAGCCCTTCTTATTGGAAAGCAATTATGACCTTTGTCCCACCAGACACCTCTGAGCCTCTTACAGGCCGCTCTGAGAGATCTCATCTGAGGGATATTGATCCTCCCTCTTTGGTAGCATCATGAGCAGCTGGGCGTGCAGAGCAAGCCAGGAAGAGTCCAAAAACCTTCTTTCTGAGGAATATGATCCCAAGATGGTGAAGAAAGATCGGCACTATGATGACTATACTACCGAGATGACTACCGACGGGCAAGGGGAGAACATGTAGCGGCTTGCCTAGATCTCGTATTCCCACTCCGTCGGTCAAACCAAGGATTCTCTTCTTAAAGTAATGGTACGAGTGTTTTTCTTTCTTTTTCTCCAAGCGATCTATTTCATTAAAGCGTGCCCCGAAACCAGAGTAGCCAACGGCACTCTTTATTGTGTGCTCTGAGAAACTCCTGGTTAGAAGTCACCTTGAGCCCGCTAAAAGACTAGGGCTATGGTAACTAAACCGGTGTCGGCTACCGTTGACTGCTTCTTTTAGGGCTATTACCCTAAGCCGAAGCGCTGGACTGCACTCGATAATGCTTCTTCTATTGAAAGACGAAGTCCTCGCTCGTGACAACTAGACTTGCACACTCCTTACTTCTGCTATAAGCTATAAAAAAAAGAGGGCAGGGAGCTTGTGACTAAGCCGCTAGGGAGACTAATACTAACCCGAATCCGGGAAAGGATCCGTAGACAGCACTGTGTGGATGGGGTACCGCTCACTGCACGGCTAAGGGAACTCTGTCTTGTATGCTAAGAGAAAGTCTTCGGTACAACTCTTCTTTCCTCCCTTCACTCCTCTCCTAACGCAGGCAAGGCAACAAGTAAGCTCTTAGCGCTTCTTTGGCAAAGGCTACTCGCTCGCGGTAGAGCTGTCTTTGCTAGTTTTATTGCTGGCTCTAAGCCTACCTCCTTGTCTACATCCTGATAACCGCCTGCCTGCCTTGACAGAAGAAGCAGTGCAGTAAGCGTCTCCTGACATATAAAGTAGGCAATCACTTACTATATTGCTATCACCGGACGAGAGGTAGGTTTCAGTCGTAGTTTCTGGTATCGACCCTATTCTAACTTGTAAGCAGTGGGAAATCTCTATACGATTGAAGTCAGTGTGCAAGGAGCTCTAGTTTCTAGTCGTTGTATGGTCAGGAGGGAACAAGCAACGGATGAGCGAACAAGCAACGGATGAGCGCGCTAGCGCGAAAGCCGTTGCGCAACAAACAACGGAACAAGCAACGGATAAGCGCTAACGCGCGAAAGCCCCAATTCGTTAATAGCGGCACATACGTTTTCTTGCTGCCCTAGCGCGAAAGCCCCAATTCGTTAATAGCGGCACATACGTTTTCTTGCTGCTTCTTTCTTCTTTCTGCGTACCTGCCTCTCTATCCCCTTCTTTACTGAGTAGGGTTCCCGGGTGCCTATACGATTAGTAAGGCAGGATGCTACTGTACCAGTAGTGGAGTGGCTTGAATCAAATCGTTTGTCTAGAGAGGGTGTAGCGATAACCAAAGCTGACTGTACTATAAAGAAAGTCAAGATGTTGTATAGGCAACTGGCCTTAGAGTAGTGTATCGAACTACAAGACAGGAGCGAGCCATAATCATTGACGAAGAGGAAGGCTTGTGCCTGACAATGAAGGTCTGTTCTGTTGTTGAAGCGTTAGGGAACGTCGAAGCTCGAGGCAAGTTGTGCCCTTAGAGTAATATATTTGTTAGCCTAAATCTTTCCTTGCTCGTCTTTTCCAGCCAGCTTGGTTTGCCTACTTCAATAAGTTAGCAGAAGGGCTTCTCCCAACTCAACGTTAGCAAGGAAGTTCCAATTTACTTAGTAATGACGTCTGGAGGAATTTATTTGAGCTTTAAGCTAGCAATTAACGAAAACTGGGGGCTGACTGACCCTCTTTGCTTGCGGAGTTAGAGTCATCATCCTATGAAGCATCAAAAAAAAGAAGTCAAAGGCAGAAGAATAAACATAGACTGAATACGCTGAAATAGACGCATAAGCGTAAGAGGATAAGTAGGACTGTCTTTCCAGATCCACGAGATGAGATATGCCTTGCCTGCAGGTGAGATTGAAATCTTAATGTAGTAACCAAACACAAGTAAGTAGTTCGTCAGCCATTAAAAAAAAATACGTCATTCTATGTTAATGTTTAGAATTGCCTGATCGCCCGATCGTGATGAACCTTTGGGCATTGGTTAATAGGCATCGGCTAATCCTAATAACAGCATAGCCATGCCATAATAGAATCGCTGAAAGCCTGAAATAGTTTATCAAAGGGATGCCCTTGATTCACTCACAATTCTTGGAAGAAGTGGCCCAGCTCCAAAGGAAAATCCCATTTCATTGAAAAAGCCCTATCGGTCAAATGAATCAGACAGTGACTTGGAGTCCAGTCTCGAGAGATAGCACCATTGAGTCGTCAAGCCAGCTTCTCCCAATTCTTTATGGGTCTGACATGATGAGCATGGTAGATGACACAACAATGAATTTGGGTTACGGCGAGAAGAACATCAAAGAATTTCTGACATTCTTGCACGGGAAGAGCGGAAGATGACTCCGCATCAAGCGCTAAAAAGCCGAACCAATGGGACTTGCTGCATTCGGTTAATTGCCTCGGTAAGTCTGTGAAGAAAGAAGCTAGACCAAAACACGAGAATATCCACTTCTACCCGGACTACTTAGAAAGGAGGGCAAAACACTTGTCTCTTCGGGATGAAGCATCGTGAATTCACATGAACATAGAGCCTACCCTTTATTAAGAGATCCCCAGGCTTGGGGACACCTTTTCGCAACGTCGAAGTCAACAGAAGGCGCATCCATATCTATGTATATACTTTCAAACCCAACCACGACTTGAACTCCGGAATTCGCTACCTTAATCTTCTAAAAGCACCAGCTTCCCCTGAAACCCTGTTTAAACATCCCTGATTCCTGTCTAAAACACGAGAGAACCTTGCCTTGTGGGTAAACCTTCGGCCTGGCCTCTAGTTAGGCCTCTTCTAGGGGATCGTATCTAGTAGAGTAATCAGACGATTCTTGATGACTATTAGACATTCTACGTGCAAAACCGTGTACTCTCCCAGTGCTTTCCTTTCGGTTGGACCAAGATATTCTTCCCCACGGGATTTCATTTGTTCCAGTCAATAAGGAAGGGGCATACCTTCAGTGTGCTTCTAGTTCTAGAAGGAATTCTTAAGCCCTCGATTGAAGACGAGAGGCACTCCTGTTCTAAGGTCGGCCCGCTCTTATCCTAGTACCCGCATCATCTCTTACCTATTCTAGCTTGTAAGCTGGGTATTTCCTCTCTTTCTTTATCCAGCTATCAGCAGTTCAGACGCTGCTGACGTGAGCTTCTATCAACTTCACAGTTTGATCTTTAGTGCTATACTCGCTTTCCTTCTATTAATTTGTAAATGGGCGAGGAATTACATTCCCTCATTCCTATCATAGTCATAGCAGTGAGCAGGGCAAACAACTCTTCACTCTGACGGTTCCCCTCTTCCTGTTGTCACTTGGGAGTAAGAAAAAGCAGGAATGAAAGGCTCTCTCAAGGTGAAACATAAAATGCTATTTATGAAGGCATTGACAAAGCAACTTTATCTCGCCAATGCGGAGTGATGTTGAGTAGCAGTCATCTTTGACCTGGACGGCTACCCAGATTCTTAAGCTATAAGACCCCCTCGCTTCTCGTACCCGAACGTCAGACACGATCGAAGGAATGATCATAGCAACCTATCTGCCTATGAAGATCTGATCCCGCTACACCTGATCTGTTTACTGACTCTTACGCCGCCCCTTTGTCAAACAGGAAACTTCCGATCTACTTATGCCGGGCTGGTTGCTAGCTTCCAAAGCCCTAAGCAAGAGGTTCCATACTGTCCTGAACTAGAACTAGAACAGCTAACTCGGACTCAGGGGACACTTCTGACTTGTTAGCTGCAAGTACGAACGTAGAGAGTTTGTTAGGTCCTGCATTTTAGACTTTGGGGGGTCAAGTCAACTAAACAAGGAATCAAAAACCATAGGACCATGTGAGCGAAGGAAGTTAAGGACTGAGACCTATACTCCGGATTGAGACCTAAGCCAACTAATGGAAGTAGTTCAACCTAGGAGTGAAATGAGCCCGGCTAAACGCATCAAAGTGCCTGGAATAGGCTCTTTCTTCCTATGTTGAATCGGTTCTATCTTCATCCCTCCCTGAGACTGGAAAAGGGACTACGGGCTACCAACAAGACTGACGAATCCAGATGACTAATCTAAAGAATCGAAGGAAACTGGAAGAACGAGAGAGTCCAGCTGAACTAGGATCTAGACTCCTTCCGAGAGGCAAGTTCAGCTACAGACGATCGCTCAATCGCACCTTCCCTACCACCCCTGTTCTCTACCCCTGTGCTTTAAAAAAGGCTTTCTTTTTTTCTTAATATTAGGTCGGAATCACTTCCCTAGGTCCATGTCCATCCCCTTGGAATACGGACTTTTTCCTATGTTGAATCGCTTCGTCCCACCCCCGTGGCATTGGCTTTGATTGCCCCTACTCTTCTCATGTCCTCAACCCCGCTTCATGCTAGAGGAGAGAAAGCCGATATAAACAGCTCCATATTAGCGAATTGCCTCTGACTACATATACGCTATTCTTCGAATCGAGGGCCTTACCTAAGACTTCTTGCTTCAAGTTAACATGCGCTTGGAAGTCTTACTGCTACTGTCAGTCCTAGCTTTTATGACTAGTGGTGATCGATCCACACATTCCCTCTCTTTACCTATACGACCTACTACCCGGTTCAGATGCAGACTTTCGAATGAATTTCTCGATGGATATTGTTATATAATTAATTTGTTCCTTTTCACTCCTATTTACCTTTCTTATCATAGGATTTCATCTATGACTGACCCTTATACCACCTGTAATCGAAGAAGACGTCTATCTGCATATCAGCTTGAGTGCGGGCTTACCATGCCTAGTGCGATTCTTTGCATCCCGGTGGTCTGTCAACGGACTGGCTTACCGCTGATGAGAGGGTGACGATTATGCCAGAGGTAGGAGCTCTTCTTAGACGGATGAGTCACCCATTCTCCCGAGGACGATTGACTCATTCTAACTGACGCATCAACAACCTCGAGCTCACTGAAGCAGCTCGGCGCACTAGCAGAGTCAGACCACTCTCTTAAGTCGGCAATCATAGATCAGCAGATTCTTACCGCTATGGACTACGGAAATCGAGAATCTCAGGAGCGAGACTCGAACGCCCATTTTATGAGTGCCGAACGGCCATTATCCTATATTTGTCAGCATAGAACGGAACGAACTGAGCTCGATCAAAGCACTAACTGAAGACAGACAAACTTCATGCCTAAACTCGTACTAGACAAAGCACTCAATGCGCGGTTCTCTGTCGGCTTCGCTGTCTGGGGAATTGAGCTGTTGAGAGACTTTCCCGCCTCAGAAGTAGATAAGTTGTGTAGCATCTGAGTTTTCCAGCACTATAACTGAACTAGTACCTTACTTACCATAAAATCAATGACTAAAACTCTCCTGTATTGACGGCTTCTTCCCCGTCCAGAGTTTCACTTCACTAACTTGAAAGAGACTACTCCTCTGGAAGGAACGACTCTATATAAAGAGACGCGCTACGACGCTGGATATTCATCAAAAAAGAAAAGTCAATTGCCGGGACGGAAATAAAAATCGGGCAGGAGTCGCTTAATCAAAGACAGTTCAATTCGATCTTAGCCGATCTAAGGTTGACCGTCTCTCTGGCCCCCGTTTTGGTGCACTATTTGAGAGCTCACTGGGCCCGCCGCTTTCTCAATCGAAAATGGAAACTTTCAAGATTAGCGTACTGAACGATTAAAATTATTATCTATGTTATTTAAGGATTTATTTTCGTTGATCGGCAAGTCTCAAAGATATTGGTGCGAACCCGAAGTCAATTCATTCTCTTTGGCTGAAGTCAATCTTCATCAAGACAGCTGAGCGAGTCGAAACCTACAGCTCAAGTCTGACGAATGCCATTCATGAGCTGGTAAAGTCGAGATCAATCAACTGGGATCGGATCGCCACACCAGGCTTTCCAGGTGAAAAAGAAAAGAGTCGCTTTCCTTACTGACTGAACACCTTCCCCATCTCTATTTGAGACAGATAGAGTTTGTTTTCACACAAACGCCTTGACTCGCCTATCCGAATCCGAATCCTCTACTTTCCTTTGTTCTCTCCCTAGATTCATGGCGCCCAACCTTGCCAGCAGCTGTAAATTAGAAAGTGGTTAAGTCTGATTCGTTCATCCGGAAGATAGGAGTAGGAGCCGACCCAGCTGGTATTGAATTGTGCCCTGCTATCGGTGGTTGCTCGCTCCCATACCTGCCCTAACTGAACTAGCTGCCATCAAAGGAAGGGCTTTTCTCCTCCCTTTGGCCCTGTGGTCAATGAGTGTTAGCCAGCTTTTCTCAGATCTTATACGATACACCTAAACTAGAGGTGGGAATAGAGGCTAGGGCTTCACCTTTGCTTATTCGTATCTTGAGTTTTAGGAGCGGTTGGAGTGGAGCGCTTTGACCTCTGAGCTATTTAGTAACGGGAGCTAGTAAGCAACAGTAGCTGCCCTGTTCGGATAGTGAGCTAATAGTCTTAGCTGCACTGTTCGATTAGGGACCCGGAACCTGGCAATCTACATTTCTCGATATTAGCTAGCAGTGAGGCAGCTCCCCCACTAGTCTTGGGGAGCAACTCAACTGCGCAGCTAGTCAGGATAAGGTATACCAGTAAGAGGGTAGTTGAGCTAGTCGTGTTGTCTGTCTGTACTCTCCTGCATCTGTCTTTCCACCACCATTCCCCTTTCCAGCAAACAACAAGCTTTAGACCGACCCCGGCGAATTATTAAGGGCCCTCTCAGCTCCTTCCTCAAGAAGTTCATTAATGCCTTAGTCAAAAATCAAAGGCAACGGAGGGAATGTAATATCCGAATTGGGACGCCTGGACCAATAGTATATGTTTTAGGTCTCAGGTTCCATTGGTTGGTAGTTCCCGTTAGCTGGTTAGCTAGCATTTGATTGCTTGGATCCGGAGGGAGGAATATAAAGATAAAGCGATCAGCAAGTTCAGATGTTGTTGATGAGCAAGAAAACGCAATTCGTTAGCTTAAACCAGCAAGAAAACGCCCTATATATATAAAGGCGGCACGCTATTAACGAATTGGGGCTGGTAGCGCTAGCGCGCTCATCCTAAGCTTGTTTAGATTAATTAGTTGCGGCGTTAGCTCGATGTAGGATTCTTTGAGAGAGCAAGAGACTCCGGAAGCGGAAGGCACAAAATCAGACGACTATGTTCTTCGGACAGGGAACAAAACCGGCAAAAGAGCAGCTACTAACTCACCGGAACAGTTTGCGGCGCCCCGTTTAAGGTTGGGGGCTTCGCCTCCCTAGCTTACAAGCGGGGAAGGATAGACTAATTGGTGGAACAAGGCAAAAATGAATTAAGCTACACAAGCAAATCGGAACAAGCAAATAATTAAGGCAAGGTAGAACTAGCGGGCAGCAGGAAAGGTGGCTAGTTAGCCAGATGCATTTGAACCAGAACCAGTTGACTCACCAGCATTCGAGTCAACAGTTGACCCAGCATCCTTGTCATCAGCATGGTTTGAGGAGTCACTGACCGCATCATCTTCAACGGCAAGCGGTCAGCTTCTTTAGGTATCTGATTTAGTCGCATCTCTTCTTCTTTCTTGAAAGATCCGCTTTTGGTGCTCGATTCAGCCTTTCATTGCCGCTCTACCCTTGCTTGCTGGGGAGGTGACAAACGGGAGAGAATAGCAACCGAAGGAACTGGTTAACGTTAAGACTGGGACACTATGCCTTGCCCATCCTTTCGGGTAGCTGCTCTGGTTGCTAAGGCGTGAAGCTAAAACCCTTGACTGTGAACTACTCTCTCAGAGGAGATCTTGGGAAGAGCTCTGACCAAACGGAATATATGAGTAACTGATAGACCAGACGTTAAGACTTGGCTTGTAGCTATTCCCCTTATGGACTTCTAACTAATACCTGCCTTTCGGGTAGCTGCTATTCCTATCCTCGGAGTTAGACCTGCAACTCTTATCCGAGCAGCTCTTCCCGACTTGATGCCTTGACCTGTTACTGACTTTATGGCTTGCCATCCCTATTCTTACACGACAATGTCAGCCTTTGTGTGCTGCAAGAGTGCCGAGCTAGCTTGGCAATCAAAGTCCTAGCCGCGCGCCGACATGAGCTTTCACTCGAGTTTATGTCTTCCACTCGAGCCGGCGATCAGGGAGTCTGATCTCTCCGGCCTGGAGTCCCCTTCCCGATTCTTGACCCATGCGATGTGCGCCTTCGGGTTGTTCTCGGGTAGAGCTAACTCCTCCTCCGCGTTCCCCACAGGATGGTTACTGCAAAAGAACTGACTGGCTCAAACGGAACATTCCGTACAGCGGCCACCTTATCTTTTCATTCTGCAGTGACCCCATACGTATAGCAATTCCGGGGAGGGAGCTTCGGACATTCGACTACGGTTGCAGTGGTTTCGAACATCCTATTCTACGATGCTAGATGTTCGGCATGTGATATTAGAGTTGATATGTGAGCGAGGAGCTCTCAAAAGAGAGGTCCGATCGGAAGAAAGGAGAGCTACTTTAAGAACAGGTTACGGTTGTAGCATAATAGTATATGTTTTAGGGGGAGTTGCAGCTAAGACCGGTAACCAATTTCTATCTCCCTTATGGCTCTTGTTGCTAAAGGTGGTAGTAAACTCTTTCTTCTCCTTTCGGTAAGAACGGTAACTAATCCCTTAACGGCTTGTTGCTGAAGATGGGCAACTAAACTCCTCTTATGGCTTGAGCTGTTAACGGCAATTCCTCTCTGACCGGTAACTAGGGCAAGCAACTCTCTCTACGGTTTGCTATGGTATTGCCAGCAGTTGTTGTTCGGTCAGTGAAAGAAGTGTAGCTTTGGGGAAAGCAGTTGTTGAGACAGTTCGAGTTCAGTCAGTCAATAAGTGTAGCTAAGGTGTGAAGCTAAAACCTGTAACCAAACTCCTATCCATCACTAGCGATATAGATAGATAGAAGTGCTTTCCAAGCAACCTTGGGTTGGTCCGCCTAAGAATGAGTAGTCGCGTCGGTGTGGAGCTCTTCATGGAGCGGCGTTAGAAAGCGTCAGTTCTCATAGCGAGGCTAAGGCGCGGCCCCCCAATTATCAACCTCGACCTACACAAGTGGTTTTAGAACAAAAATTTGGAAAGTTCTGTTAGGTTCTTACTAGGTAGTCGCGACCTTTTCTTCTTTTACTTCACATAGCTTTTCGTCTCCTTGATAGCTGGAAGTTCTCCAAAAGTATGAAAAGCTGGAGGGCTTTGTACCATCCATTCCAGTGTGGTTGGATTCTGTTCAACAGCCCAAGGACTTGGAGCACATCTTTTGTTGTTTCCACTGCTTGAAGTGATTGTTACGACCACGAAGAAACGACGAATCCCAACTACGGATATATAAGGGCCAGAACTGCTAAGGGCATTCCATCCGGCGTAAGCATCTGGATAATCTGGAATGCGACGTGGCATACCCGAAAGCCCTAAGAAATGCATGGGAAAGAGGGTCGGATTAACCCCGAAAAAAGTGATCCAAAAATGGATTTTTCCTAAAGTTTCAGGGTATGTCCGACCAAAGATTTTACCCACCCAATAGTGAAATCCTGCAAATAAAGCAAAAACGGCTCCCATAGAAAGTACATAATGGAAATGTGCAACCGCATAATAAGTATCATGTAGAGCAATGTCTAGCCCAGAATTAGCCAGGACTATTCCAGTGAGTCCTCCTATGGTGAACAAAAAGATGGACCCTACAGCAAATAACATTGGTGTTTTGTATTGTATCGAACCTCCCCACATGGTAGCGATCCAACTAAAGATTTTGATTCCAGTGGGGACAGCTATGATCATGGTAGCTGCGGTGAAGTAGGCACGCGTATCAACGTCTGAGCCCACAGTAAACATATGATGAGCCCGAACAAGAGATCCAAGAACACCAATACTGATCATGGCATAAACCATGCCTAGATACCCGAAGACCGGTTTTCCCGAAAAAGTCGAGACGATATGACTTATGATACCGAATCCAGGCAGAATGGGAATATACACCTCTGGATGACCGAAGAACCGAAAGAGATGCTGGTATAATATGGGGTCTCCCCCTCCAGCGGGATCAGAAAAGGTTGTATTAAAGTTTCGATCGGTTAATAACATTGTAATTGCCCCTGCCAGTACCGGAAGTGATAATAAAAGTGGGAATGCTGTCACTGGAACGGACCACACAAATAGGGGTGATCTATGCATAGTCATTCCAGGTCCACGCATGTTGGAGATAGTTGTTATAAAATTGATAGAACCTAAAATGGATGAAACACCAGATAGATGAGGACTAGAAATTGCTGAATCAACTGCTCCTCCAGAATGGCTGGTAATACCACTTAAGGGCGGATAGACCGTCCACCCAGTGCCGCTACCCACTTCTACTAAGGCCGGGCTTAATAGGAGCAAGAGACTTGGTGGCAACAACCAGAATGAAATATTATTTAATCGTGGAAATGCCATGTCAGGTGCACCTATCAGAATCGGAACAGACCAATTACCAGATCCACCTATCATCGCCGGCATAACCATAAAAAAGATCATTAAAGGAGCGTGAGCCGTTATTAAAACATTATAAAGTTGATGATTCCCACCAAGAATTTGATCGCCGGGTCGTGCTAATTCCATACGAATCAGTACGGAGAAGCATGTGCCCATCACTCCAGCAATAGCACCGAAGATGAAATATAAAGTGCCTATATCCTTGTGGTTAGTGGAGAACAGCCATCGAACCAGATTAGAAAACATAAAGATGAGAGCGTTTTCTTCCTTATCAGAGAGGGGCCCTTTTCTTAGGGAGCGGGGCTTATTGAAAAAGGGGGAGTGAGGGTAAAGGGGTAAGGTCCGGAAAGCCCTCACTTTATTGATGGGAAATTTGGATCCCCTTTTCCTCTCCCCCCCCTAAGAACCGCACGTGCGAGTTCCCCCGCATACGGCTCAAGTGGCGAAGGCCCTTTCCTTCGCGCTTGGTAAGCGCTTTGCTGTAGCCAAGCGCTAGCCTATCGGCGTCAGCCAAGCTTCGACCGCGACTGCTCGTCGCTTCTGGCCGCCTTATTCCGTCACCCGAGATCCAAGTCAGCACCGGCAAAGATCTCTTTTCTTCTTCATTCTCAACAGGAATGCATCAAAAAAACTGCCCTTCCATATAGATCGTCGTGGCATGAACTAATTTCTTCGTTTCCCCACCCCTGCCCGAAATCCAGCTTTGGTGGGCTTCCCCCAAGGTGAGACCGAAGGTCTACCTCCTTTCGTGCGCCCCTCACCTCCTCCATGAGGATGATCCACTGGATTCATTGCAACACCACGAACAATGGGGCGTCTGCCTAACCACCGGCTCTGTCCAGCTTTTCTAAGCTTACGTGCACCATGGTTGGGATTGGAAACTATACCAATAGTAGCTCGGCATCGGGAATCAATTCGTTTTTCAACACCCGAGGGTAGCCGCACAAGACATTGTGGTGCTGGTTCCTTCATTATTTTAGCAAAAGTTCCCGCGGCTCGAGCCAGCTTTGCGCCTTGACCTGGATTACATTCAATATCATGTACCCATGTTCCTATACGTATATCGGCTAATGGTATGAAATTTCCTATTTGAGAATTTAGATCAAGTATCTCGTATCTATAAGCAGGGGGGCGTGGCCAAGAAGCAGCCAGCTGACTGCCCCCTTCCACCCGGCCTTTCTTCGCTGTGTGAACAAGGTCTTGGTATGTATGGGCATTCTGGGCAGGTCGCAAGAAGCCGCTGGTCGAAGGTTTGGACCAATCGCAATTAATCACCATCTTGCCCGCTTCCAATTGATGACTGGCTATTATATAAGTGTTGACCTAAGCCCCTGTGCTGGGGCTCGGCTCCCGAACCGTACGTGAGCTGCCTCGTACGGCTCTTCCTAAGAACTTGAAGCCCCCTCCTCTCTCTAAATAGATTCTCAAAAAATGCATTTCATTTAGATAGAAAAAAACTCTTTTTCAAAAAGCCTTAGCCCTCCTATTCAACGGGGCTATTAGAGAAGCAGCTTCGTTCCTTGCCCATTAGCTTTCGCTTCCTTGTGCCTTAGTGTAGTCTCGGTCCATAGTTTAAGACTCCGTTCCTTAGCCTAGTCTATATCCACAGCGGACGTGACTCCGTACCTTAGCCTTTCCCTTTGTAGACGGCTAAGTGACTCTGTAACCTTAGCTTTTCCCCTTTGTAGAACAGCAAAACCAGTTCCTTAGTGGAACTCTTTCACTTACCTTCAACTAAGCTATTTCATAACAAAAATATCACTTTCTTCGACTAAGTTATTCCATAACCTTCGCCTCGGCTCGGCTAAGTTACTTCGTAACCTTAACGTACTTATTTTTTTTCGTACTTTCTCAGCTCAGGTCTAACCTTCGCCGGGCTTTCGTCCCTTCGCCTATAGGCGGCGGCTTGGCTTCGCTATCGCTCATGACTGGTATAGAGATCTCTCCGTGTAGTCGTCGGCCACCAGAATGCCTCCTTGGTCGTAGTCTTGTAGTCGGCATTCCCCAGAATGCCTATTATATAGTGGTCGGCCTTTCGAATGCCTCCTTCCTTACTTTTCTGAGAAGCCCTTTCTTACTATAAAGGACAGGGCTCACCTTTGGAAACTTAGCTACTTAAGTACTACTCAATACTCAAGTAAAGGCGAACGGCATTCTGTTGTACAGCTACTTAATATTTTATAGTACAACAACTGTCGTTAAAGTACCAAGGAAACCTTCGGTTCCCTTTGTTTGAATAAACGCCGCCTATTCTATTAGTTAGTTTACATTACAAAGTCAACCAAGCCTAACCGGTCACGACATGTTGTTGATATTGATTGAGGAGTTTGATTTTATGGAGTTTAGCTTACTGAATCCATAAACCTAGAAAGTCACCGTAACTGGTACTTTGTTTGACTCTATAGGTAGGTATCGGTGGGGCTTGCGTAATGTAGTTATAGTTAAGGTTGCATTGAAGTCGCGCTTTTCTTTTTTGAAGATCTACTGAACAAAGGCGAACGGGGCTCCCAGGCCGGGACGTCTGGCAGAATGCTTGGCCTCCTGCGCTGGAAGCGACACCCGAAGGGTGAGCTTCTGGCGGTTAGCTTCTAGTCCGTAGGCATTCTGGGCTGGAAGGAGGCAAGCAAATGAAGGGAGGCATTACGGGCCGACTACAAGAAGCAAAGCACTGTCTTAGAGGACTCGACAAGTCGCTTATAGAATGCCTACTACTAAGTTCAGTTCAGTAAGGGGGGAGGGAAGCGAAGCTTAGCGAGCTTTAGTTGGCCGACCACTACATAAGCCGCTGGCGGAGAAAGCTCTTCGAGCTTCCCTTCATTCGTTGCTAAGCCAAGGTCCCAGGTCTCCGAGTCAGCCCGCGCTTTTTCGAAGAATCCTGCACCCATGGGCATACGGCCTGGCAGGCCTTCCCTTTCCGCCGGAGCTTCATGGGCGTTGCCCCGTTCCCCAATCAGATGTTTGGATGTGAGCTATACTCCGCGAGGAGCCAAACGGGCGTATGGCCTTGCCATTTGACCTCTCTTCCCGTGTGACTAGGAATGCTCAGTGACAACCTCTCAATTGTCACCGCCTGGCCTCTCTTGCTACCACGGTAGCACCTAGTGTGGTCAGCACCAATCGTGTTCGGGCAACGAAGCTTACACTCATTCACATTGGTTCATCCTGCTATGCCCCGGGCCTTTTGCTCTTCTAACGTAAAAGGTGGCCGGCCATTCGTCAAGGCCCAGGAATCCGCTGGACATCTCAGCGGCGGGATTGGATACCCGCATCCGATCGAAGTTCCATTGCCGCCCTAAAGAAAGGGGAGCTGTTTCTAGGTGGGTCGCTTCGCGAAAGACATTGCTTAGGACCAACGGGTCACACGACAGGTGCACGATCGACTTTGCACGCTCCATCCTTCGGCCCTTCTCCTATCGGCTTGGCAGGCAAGCTACCTTGATCCGTCTTCGGCTTCGATTCGTTATGCTCAGCAGCTCCAACAAGCCCTAAAGTCTCTTGCCGCCGCCAAGAAAGCGCTGCTTTACGTTTGATCCTATGTGCCCAGAGAATGCTATGCGTTCTCCACTTTCGAACCTCGCAAAGAGAGAACGTGTTTTTTCCTCTGAGTTTCTCTCTCATTCGCGGAGCGAAGAAAGCGGGCTTTGCCCCAGCTACTGCTATCCTTGGGAAACAAAAAGAGCTACCGAAAGAAAGGGATGCAGTCTCTCCCTTGGCCTTTGGAGAGGAGAAGGCAGAGAAGAAAACGTCCTTCGCGCAAGTTTTTTTGCTTCCTGCGCTGGCTTGGCTCTTCGACCAAGGAGGCATTCTGGTAGGAAGGCCAACCACTACATAAGCCGCCATCAGTCCAGGAGAGAAGCAAGCTACCTTTCTTTGATCTACCTTCCCGGGCAGGGAAGAGAACGCAAATAGGCTGCGGATGGTGGCCGTGGTAGGTTCGAGGATCTTATGCGGCGGAGCTAACTCTTCTATCGTGTTGCATTTCCTCTGGCGGCGTAGCTGCACCCCCTCGATCCATCGTACTGGAGCGATCCGAGAAGAACGATTAGGGTCATATTCTATCCTTTCTACAATGCCCATAGACGAAGTGCTTCGTTTCAGATCAATTCTTCGCAGCAATCGCTTTGATCCACCCCCTCGGTGAAAAACCGTAATACGCCCTGAGGAATTCCTCCCAGCAGACTTCCCTGTACTCAAAGTGAATTGTCTAAGTGCTCTCCCCACTAGTAGTTTTTTCATTGTCTCTCTCGGTTTCATTCCATCTAGTCCGAATTAGCTCCTCCTCCTCCTTCTCCTCCAAGATCGTCGTTGGTCCTTCGCAATATTCGTAGATGTGGTAATTGTATAGTGAGAAAGCTCCGCCCTGCCTGCGAGACGAGAAAGCCCTCTTTTACATCACATGAATGGAAATGCTACAACCAATTGTTGTTCTTTTGACGATGAACCACTCCGGTACTATTACTATCTATACGCTATACGGAGTCAATTTTGAGAAAAAGTTCGAGTGACCTATTTCAAGTAATGGCAGTCTCGTACTTCAAAGTCCTAACTGTGGCATGTGAAAACAGTCCTTCTCTTGGTTTGAAGCCTTTATTTTTTAATTAAGTATATAGCTAGCGTTGATGAAGTTAGCTCGGGCACAATGGGATTGGGGTCCATATAGGAAGTCTAAAGACGGGCTGTTCAGGAGCACTTTATTATGACTGGAAGAGGTTCACTAGTTTTCCAAGAGTCGAGAAAGGCGGGTAGAGAGCACACAACCAGAAGGTGGAAGAAAGCGCTAATGCTTGGAGTTCTTTCTCTACTTTCAGAGTCGATCAAGACCCTCTTATTTCACTTGCTACGACTCTTGACAGAGTCCGGATGGCGATCTCGATGTGCTGCTAGTGATGGTGCCGATTCGGACGCTACTGCTCTTGGTGGATTAACGGGGATAGAGATCAATCGATTCAACGCTCTCTGCCCCGTTTGAATTATTATCAGCGGACTCGGGGAGGAAACGCCTTGGGGAGTGTTTTGGGCATCACATCTTAGAATTCCTCTACCGGAGGACCTGGTGAGGAAGAGTGCTGTGATCCTGATCACCAGGTTCTATGCGTAGCGTCGCCAAGTAAGCTAACTCCCCTTTCCTCTAAAGGTATTTGTCGGTTGGTTGCAGCGGATAGTTGGAATACTTGTTCCTGCTTAGCCCCTCCTTCCCTCGCTCAAGCCAGAACCATTGATAACTCTTCATATTAGGCCCTCTATCGGTTAGATAGTGGCATGGAAGGAAGAACCTGACCGCAATAACGCTTCCGTTGAAAAAGCAAGGTGCGGAGTCAGAACTGAGCACTTCTTTGAATTGAGAAGAGGTGCCTACCCGCCAATTAAGAGATCAGACTTCAAGGCGTGAGGTGCTTTTAGCGCAGCCGGGATTGATTAAGATAGTTGTTCAGCCGAGGGAAAGAAAAAGAAAGAGAGTTAGATCCGAGAGTGAATTAGAGACATTATCTCACAGATGAAAGAAAAGAATCCGAGAGGTACGAAGCAGCTCGAGCATAGCGAGAGGAGACTGAGGCAGGACGGTAGTCCTGAGAAAGATCCTGCTGCGAACTGCTCTGTGGCTGGACAGGAGAGAGGTCAACAGCGGCAAGGATAGGAGACTGACCCATATACGTGCGTGCGAGGTTTGGAACCCAACAAGCTAGGTTGCTTGCAAGACAATTGCAATAAGCCACTTAACTGATTTAGTTTAGGAGTGCCGGCTCCAGGATATTGAATATATGGGACTGAGAGTGCCAGGCTGCGACCCATCTTTGCAAAGCAAGAGCGAGGCCAAGAAGCTGCAAAGCAGCACTCGTACACTAGAAGGATTGGGAGAGCTCCTTTCCTTGCCAAATATTCTAAGTTGGGGCCGGAAAGAGATTTCGCTTTGGCTTTGGTTCGCTTGACCGTGTGACTATGGTTCCTGTGGTCTTGTTCAAATAGAATAAGTCCCTTTGGGTGCTATCACATAGCCCTAAGCAGGGCAAGGAAGGTCTCTAATCGACAACAAAGAGATATGACAATTAGCGGCACCCCTTCTGAGCAATATAGGCTATAAACCTCTTTTCGTTAAATCATATAGTAAGACAGAATTCTTATCTTAGTGACTCTTATCCAATCTCTTTAGGGAGAGGGAGATGACTTGCGACTCTTATCCTAGACCGGTAACTGTGATCTGAAATGTCTAGACAAAGGAGTGCGGGAAGGTTTCCCTGGGAGGGGAACCAACCAAACGGATGATATGACTAACCTAGGGAAAGCGTGAATGAGTGCAGCACTGGGGATTGCAGCTAAAGCCGGTAACTAATCCCTGCCTCTTTGGCTGCTAATGGGAAGTACTAGCTATTCCTTTCCTTGAAGCTAAGACCGGATCTGTAAGACTGGACTAGTACTTGTATCTTCTAGTCGAGCAGACAAGGGAGCTCCCGTGGAACCTTTTCTTTCTGGCGCAAGACTTGTATCTTCTAGTCGAAACGTCACACAATCTTAGATTATGGCCTGTTTACCTCGGAGCCTGCGGTTCCATAAGGGACTAGAATAACCTACTGGCCTTCCTGCTGGCCCGGCTCTCTGGCGGGGCCCCCCTCCCCTCTTACGAGGTGATCGTAGCCTGTCACCCTTCTACTAGGAAATAGCCTACTGGAGGCTGCGACGGCGCCCCGTTGACTTAACCGCGCTGTTCCGGTTCACTGAGTTGGAAGATAGAGTTGGGAATCGGACAACCAGAAAGGCTAGCTAAGAAGAGAAAAAGAACTTCTCACAGAAAAGAGCTTTTAGCTACTTTATCACTAACTTCACAAACGGAGATCAACATATTCGTGCCACCTATCAGCATTCAATATTATCCTAAAAAAAAGGAGCCAACAGGCACTTTCAAACCGAGATAGAAACTAACGCGATGAACAATCAGGCACAACCAAGCGAACACAGTGTTCGGTCGAGTGCTCGACTGAAAGGAGAGGAGAGCCATAGCGAAGCTAGTCCTAGAGCTTAGCCTAGGAGCCCGCCTTAGTGAATGAGTACGGAGTCAAGTGAAGAAGGAGATCTGAAAGGAGTAGCGCCATAGATAGAGCCTGTCTTGACACCGGAACAACGCATTAGTGAGACATCTATGAATGAGATCAGAGTGAGGCACGTATGCTTCAAGGCGTCAATATCCGTATACATGAGATCATGCTAAGGCATGCACTTCCATTGACATTCGGATCAAAGACAGATCGTTGCAAGAGGCCTCCCCGCCTACCCGTAGGAAGCGGTAGCGTAGTCAGTAGATAGAAGAAGGCGGTAACGAAGGACAGAGAAGAGAAAGGATAGCGAGAGCATAGTCTGCCTCTGAAGTGGTGTAAGTGATCAGAACCGCGTGGATGAGAACAAAAGCCAGAGTTGCTTAGCCTAGCATTACCCATATAGAAGGTGGATGCATACTCAACTAGACCAAAGGATCAAGATGGAAGCAGATAGCAAGAAGATAGAGACTCCTTATGGACCGTAGGCCGTACATGACTCCTACACTGAGTTAACAGATAAAGGACGATGACACTGGCATAGGATCCCAAGAGGGGAAGGCCTCCCCAAGATGCTAGCGCTAAGACGGGGTAGACCAGAGGTATACGGATAACTAGGAGTTGATCTTTCCAAGACAGATGAACCCGAGCAGACAGATGATCCTAAACTGAACCTAGGTTCTCCAAGAGCCTAAGCAGCTACTAAAGAAGAGATAGGAAGAGAATTTATCTTAGAAAATAGGACCAGAAGCAAACTCTGTTGCCATAGAATAGAAAGCCTAAGCGGGAAAGATCGAACTTGCACCGAAACCCCTACGCTCATGCTTTGCCAACTTGACCGCAGCCTAGCCTTCGCCGACGGAGGTTCGCATACTACGGATAACTAGGACTTGATTATAGGTTTTTTTCAAAGAAAGCGAGGCTTGCAAGCCTTGATGTTCTGCTTTCTAGAAGCTAGGACGTAGCGTGAGGGAGCTCTATAGCGACAAGGGTCTATACAGCACCTCCTTCTATCTTCTACTCCCTTCCTTGTCACTTTGGCGTAAAGGGTGCAAAAGAGGAGTAGAGTCCCCTCCCATTCATAGGGATCTTTACTATCGCGATGCTCTTGCGGATGCCTTTGGCCTTGCGTTTGGGGCTAGCGACGCGCTCTTGGAGCATTATGATAGATAAGGTTTCGCTTAGGTTGCAGTTGCTTTCTTGCATTGGTGGCATTGGGGTAGTTCCATCTGCCTTTCAAGGCTTGAGCTGGTTAGCTCCTCTTATACTCTACTACTTGGCGCGCGTGAGCGATTGAAAGAGCATCGAAAGCGGAAGAAGGTCGCCGCCACTGTGCTAGGGGCTGGCTTGGTCGAGTGCTGATGCTCCTGTCGCAGCCGCTACTCACCCCCGAAGTCGCGGACTCTACTAAGAGTGGTATGTCCTTCTTTTTTATTTTTTTCCTTTTCCTTGAGTGGATCTAAGCCCTTTGCCAGTCAGTAGTGCTAGAACGTACAGGGCAGGCATATCCAGTTAGCAGGGACTTCGGAGAGACAAGACTGATTTCACATATTCTACGGTAGCAAGGCGAAGCTCTTTTCCTACAGGTCTCGCCGGGAGCTTGTCGCAATGCCGCTCTGGGACTGATTGCTCTCTATTGAACTGAACAAAAGAAGGGGGAGAGGTCTCTCATCATAGCTCCGCCGAATAGGAGTATAGCGTTGAAGGAGATGAATTGGAAGGCAATGTGCTATGGGAACCCCAGCAGGAGAAATGCCATGATCCCAATCAGTAGTTGTTCCCATTAGTCATCTCTGAAGTAGGCGAAGGATAGGCTACCTCAGCTCAGCGCCACCAGTATTTCATTAGCTTGCTTTTTCCTTCCTACCTTCGACCATCCCATCGGTCTAGACGAACCCATACACGAGAGGCAAAGAAAAAGAGAAGATAGAGCAAGCGGCGAAAGAAAAGAAAGAGAAAAGCGAAACTGACCCAGTGACGACGAAAGGCCAGTCGGCTTCCGCAACGCGTCAGAGCCTCCGTGTCACTACCCACCGCGACGCTAGCTCATAAGGAAGGAAGAGAGAGGCGAGACCGACTGAATAGCAGGCTCTATCGATGACCTCTGAAAGCAAGTGAATAGCAAGAAGAGGCCTTTGGGGGTCTAGGCGATCCTCGAAGTTGGCGTCATCGAGTCTTCTAGTGAGTTGTCTTGCCTCATCAAAAGCGAATGAATCTCAACTTGCCTTCGGGCCCCGCTCCGCCTTTGGCCTCTCTGCCATCACCAGTAGGCTATCTCTCTACCCCATCCTCTTCCTATGCTCCACACCTTGTCTTCTTCGCACACAAGGCATGCCCTCACCTATTCCCTCCTTTCCATCCTCACACATCTTCTCCTTTTCAAGTAGGCGCAAGAAAGTAGAGCATCTTCTTCCATGCCCCCGGTCCCTAAGAAAAAGTCTCAGAAAGTGAACGCCCTTCTCGCTCCTTACGTAGAGAGTAGGAAGTAGTCTTCACCCCCTCACTATAGGTCTTCTCTTCTCGCGTCCCTAACCTCTTTGCAAGAAGGGCCTGCCTTCCCATACACGATCCAGTCCTAAAAGAGACGAGTCACTACCACTACATGTTCCGTCGAAGAAGTAGGAAGCTCGCCCTATGAAAAGAATAAGCGGCGCAAGGACTCTTCTATTTCGATCAAGTTTCTTCCGCGCCATCCCTTACATCAAAGTAGGCACTCTCCGTGTCGAATCGCTCCAGCCCTGCTAGCAAAAGAAACTCTTTGACGCGATGCGTGTGACCCAGACAGGAGGCGAAATCCATAGAAAATGGGATGACAAAGACAAGGAGGTTTTCGCCTTGAGTCTTGCCTTGCTCAACATAGCCGATTTCTATCGGTGCACATGCCACCATTTCTCGATCTTTTGCTCACCTGCCCTACTACTAGACTTAGACTCCAAGGCTGCTTTGCTATTAGGCCTAGATCGACGACCCTTTTGCTGTAGAATGGAGCTATGCCGAAGTTTCTTCCTTTTGCGAGAGGCAAGCCTAGCCAGAGCTACGGCCTCGGCTACCTGGGCCCACCTTTCAAGAATCTATATAGAAAAGAGAAAGAACTCCAACTATTTCCTTCAAGTGCGCCGCCTCCAAGGTTTTTCCTGAGCGGACTGTGCGCTGCGTGCTCTCGACACGAGAAGAGGATGTCTCGGAATAGTGGTCTG